GCCCGGTCGAAATTTTTTCCCTTTCTCGGGAGCCGATGACTATTCATAGCTATTACCTTGACACCAAAGACCAAAGAAGAGTTCGACCCAATGCTTTATTTCAGCCCTAATTGATCCTGATTCGACATTAGAAGTTTAATTCGACATTAGAAAAGTATATTGATTTTTCCCCAATAATCTAATATGTAAATACTGCATATTTGATGGAATCAAATAGATTTTCTTTTCCCTATGAGTTCGAATCTTAATTAATATGTTATAGAGAATGATTATGAGATTATGAATTATATGATATGAGATACGATTATGAATTCTATGATATGAGATACGATTATGAATTATATGATATGAGATACGATTATGAATTCTATGATATGAGATACGATTATGAATTATATGATATGAGATATGATTATGATAAGAATGCTAGTTCTTACTGTTAATATGTTATGATATGAATATACCACATCAATTCCTTATGTATGGATGATGACATTCCATTGATACAGAGCCAATTCCAATAGACTTATTGGAGGGTCCCGTTGGCGTGCATCCAGTAGGAATTGAACCTACGAATTCGCCAATTATGAGTTGGGCGCTTTAACCATTCAGCCATGGATGCTTAGCGGGGATCCTCGTGCATGGTGAATAACCAAATTCCTATTGAAATGAAATCTTTAGGATAAATCAATAATAAATACAATTTAGGAGGAAGTAAAACAATGAAAAGACATCAATTCAAATTCTGGTTAGGAGGAAGTAAAACAATGAAAAGACATGAATTCAAATTCTGGATTTTCGAATATAAAGAGGTACTTAGACAGGTAAAGAATTCTAAATATTTATTAGATTCATGGACCCAATTCAATTCAGTGGGATCTTTCATTCACATTTTTTTTCATCAAGAACGTTTTATAAAACTCTTTGACCCCCGAATTTGGACTATCCTACTTTCACGCAATTCACAGGGTTTAACAAGCAATCTATATTTCACGATCAAGGGTGTAGTACTCTTTGTAGTAGTGGTCCTTTTATATCGTATTAACAATCGAAATATGGTCGAAAGAAAAAATCTCTATTTGAGAGGTTTTCTTCCGCTACCTATGAATTCCATTGGACCCAGAAATGA